ACAGTGACGCGGCAGCAGATATTCATTCAACTTTTATGTTTCCCCTTTTCTTTTTTGGTTGACACAAAGGAGCAACATTCGCTATACTTAATAGTGATCCGGCAGCAGATATTCATTCAACTTTTATGTTTCCCCTGTTCTTTTCTTGTTTAGTTAAGGGATCTATATACCCTATACTGAATAGGGATCCAGGCCTGGTAAACTGGGCTGAGTGCTTGACAGATGCGATCCATATTCGCTATACTGATTATGGATTCATTGGTTGTACAGATAGAGGGGCCCATTCAACCCTTCTGTGTTTCGCTTTGTATCCTCTTTGGCGGAGTAGAGCAGCTTGGTAGCTCGCAAGGCTCATAACCTTGAGGTCACGGGTTCAAATCCCGTCTTCGCACCCCTTGTTTGTATCCTATCTTGACTTTTATAATGAAAAGTCTTCATATATTGGTTGTACAGAGAGAGGGGACTTCTGTGTTTCGCTTTGTATCCTATCTTGACTTTTCTTTTTTATCCTATACTTTACAAAAGTCTTCCGTATTCGTTATACTCATTATGGATTCAGTTGTAGTAGGTGAATATATTCACTAAAAAATGATTTTTTTTAAATAACTAAAGGAGGACAGGACTCAACCATGATCAGAATCATAAGGAAATTTCTTGTAAAACTTGTGCGGATTTGTGTTAAAAAAACGTTAGGAAAAACATACCATGTCTTAGCAAGAATTGTATATACAATTGTCGGAACATGTGTGTTTTTCTTCATGGCGACCTGCTTCAAGGATGTCCTAGAGGTGTTAGTTGGAATGCTTCACTCTGGGTACATTCTATTTCGGAATTTCGACTGGGGGCGAGTCAAGCCCTTGGTCCTATCATCTATACCCTTACCGCCGGAAGGGATTGCCCCAGCCTTTCGAAGTCAACTTACAACGTTGTTCTTTCGACTACTGGAAATAGTAGTTTATCACTATATACTTGGTAGAATGGCAGAAGACTGGAAAAAGGGATATAGCAAACGCAAGCACTTTGCGTTGAAATATATACCTATCTTTCTTTTGATAATAATCATCAAGTCAAGTCCAACCAATCCACCCTTTTTTTGAAACGGACAGTCTTGTGAATTTCCGTTTCAAAGAATTGGATTGGGCGGATAGTGGCAAACTGGTTTTTTCCCTTTTCTGGGGTGGTTGAAACAAGGGGTCGATATTCGCTATACTGAATAGGGATCCTGGCCTGGGAAACTGGTCTGTTTCCCCTGTTCTTTTCTTGTTTAGTTAAGGGATCTATATACCCTATACTGAATAGGGATCCAGGCCTGGTAAACTGGGCTGAGTGCTTGACAGATGCGATCCATATTCGCTATACTGATTATGGATTCATTGGTTGTACAGATAGAGGGGCCCATTCAACCCTTCTGTGTTTCGCTTTGTATCCTCTTTGGCGGAGTAGAGCAGCTTGGTAGCTCGCAAGGCTCATAACCTTGAGGTCACGGGTTCAAATCCCGTCTTCGCACCCCTTGTTTGTATCCTATCTTGACTTTTATAATGAAAAGTCTTCATATATTGGTTGTACAGAGAGAGGGGACTTCTGTGTTTCGCTTTGTATCCTATCTTGACTTTTCTTTTTTATCCTATCTTGACTTTTCTTTTTTATCCTATCTTGACTTTTCTAAAGTCTTCCGTATTCGATATAATGCATTTTTGTATTATCATGTGATTTTACACTGTACAAGACTAAAGAAAAAAAAAGAGGAGTCTATTATGTTCATCCCTACCATACACGAGATGTGGTGGACCCTTTTCTTCATAATTCTGAAGAAAAAAGTACGCATTTGTATGAAGAAAGGCTTACGCCAAACATACCATGTCTTAGCAAGAATTGTATATACAATTGTGGGTACATGCGTGTTTTTCTTCATGGTGACCTGCATAATAGAGGTCCTCTATGTCTTCGTCGGAATGCTTCATTCCGGGTACCTGCTCTTTATTTACTTCCACTGGGGGCGAGTCAAGCCCTTGGTCCTAGCTTTCATACGCCAAATGAGGTCGGATTTGAATAAAAACCGTCATTTGATAGCGTTTTTAAACAAAAAGCTAGGTTGGTTGCTGTTTCCGAATCGAATTTTTTTTCGAGGAGGAACCCAGGAAGTTCCGATTTTCACTAGAGAGCTCGTTGATATGTTTCTGTATAACATCATCAGCGACCTCCAGCACTTTTTCACTGGAGGTCTTTCCCTATCATCTATACCCTTACCGCCGGGGGGGATTGCCCCAGTCATGAGAGCCTTTCGAATTCAACTTACAACGTTGTTCTTTCGACTACTGGAAATAGTAGTTTATCACTATATACTTGGTAGAATGGCAGAAGACTGGAAAAAGGGATATAGCAAACGCAAGCACTTTGCGTTGAAATATATCACTCTCTTTCTTTTGATAATAATCATCAAGTCAAGGCCAACCAATCCACCCTCGGACAGTCAATTTCCGTTTCAAAGAATTGGATTGGGCGGCATAGTGGCAAACTGGTTTTTTCCCTTTTCTGGGGTGGTTGAAACAAGGGATCGATATTCGCTATACTGAATAGGGATCCAGGCCTGGGAAACGGGTCTGTTTCCCTTTCCCTTTTCGGTTTTGCTTGACAAAAGCGCTCGATATGCGCTATAATGAATAGGGATCCAGGCCTGGGAAACTGGGCTCAGTGCTTGACAAAAGCGATCGAGATGCGCTATAATGAATAGGGATCCAAGGCCTGGGAAACTGGTTTTTTCCCTTTTAGCGATTGACAGATTTGCTCTCTATAAGTTAGACTTAACTTAAGGGGGAGCCCGAACCTTTTTGACTGGTAACCATCTTGGTTTTCCTTGTTCTTTTCTTGGGTAGTTAAGGGATGGAGTCTATGTGGTAAGAATAAGAGAAAGAAAAGAATAAAGAAAAGAAAGGAGCTCGACTGCAGAGAACTTGTCTTCAGGTTACCCTTTTCTTTATAATAGAGTGAAAGCGAAAATGTGCTTTGTAATATGTAATCTATAAGATTACTATCTTGATTGCAACGAAATCTTTCAACCACAAGGAAGTTTATGGCTAAGGGTAAAGATAAGAGAGGAAAGGTTACTTTGGAATGTACCGGCTGTGTTCAAAATCGTGTGAATAATAAAAAAAAGAAATCCGCAGGCATTTACAGATATCTGACTCAAAAGAATCCAAAAAATACGCCTAGTCCATTGGAATTGAGAAAATTCTGTCCCTATTGTAACAAACATACTATTCACGGGGAGATTAAGGAGTAGATCGAACCCAATATCCCGTCTCACCTTTCAAAGCAACAAAAAAAAAAAAGGATTGAAATCCTTAAGGAATCCAAACCGCCTATGCTACCCAGTTCGAAAATCGAGGCACCTAAGCCGCTGGTTTTGAAAACCAAGCCACAGATGCCAACCCCTACTTTCTTTGGAACAAAAGAAACTGACGGAAACCAATAAACCGGAGGAAACAAATACACCTCCGGAAACATAGGAATCTCTTGCGGAATGGCTACACAGGAAACTGAAGAGCTCTAGAAACCCAAGAAATCTCCTTATAACCAAAGCAGGGAAGCTATCATTTTTTTTACCGAAAAGGAGGAACCAAAATATGGTACTGAACAACGTGCCTTTAGGCAACATTTGGTTGTTTATTTGGTGGATGATTCTGAAGAAAAAAATACGCATTTGCCTGAAGAAAGGCTTGCGCAAGACATACCATGTATTAGCGGTCATTGTATACTCAATTACTGGGACATGTCTTTTTTTCTTCATGGTAAGCTCCTTAATGGAGCTACTGGACATCTTCGTGGGAATGCTACAGTCGGGGTACATTCTATTTCTTTATTTCCACTGGTCGGGAGTCAAGCCCTTGGTCCTACCTTTCATACGCCAACTGGGGTCCGAGTTGAAAGAAAACCGTCATTTCATAGCTATATTAACCCAGAAAATAGCTATATTAACCCAGAAACTGGGCTGGTTGCTGTTTCCGAATCGAATTTTTTTTCGAGGAGGAAAGCGGGAAGTTCCGATTTTCACTAGAGAGCTCGTTGATATGTTTCTGTATAACATCATCAGCGACCTCCAGCACTTTTTCACTGGAGGACTTTCCTTAGCCTCAATACCCTTACCGGAGAAAGGGATTGCCCCAGTCATGAAAGCCTTTCGCATTCAAAAGAAAACATTGTTCTTTCGACTACCGGAAATAATAGTTTATCACTATCTACTTGGTAGAATGGCAGAAGACTGGCGAAAGGGGGGATATATCAAACGCAAGCACTTTGTGTTGAAATATATACCGATCTTTCTTATTATTATAATAATAAAGGCCAACCAATCCACCCTTTTTTTTGAAACGGACAGTCTTGTGAATTTCCGTTTCAAAGAATTGGATTGGGCGGATAGTGGGAAACTGGTTTTTTCCCTTTTCTGGGGTGGTTGGGCTTGACAAAAGCTCTATCTATAAGTTAGACTTAACTTAAGAGGGAGCCCGAACCTGTTTGACTGGTAACCATCTTGGTTTTCCTTGTTCTTTTCTTGGGTAGTTAAGGGTTGGAGTCTATGTGGTAAGAATAAGAGAAAGAAAAGAATAAAGAAAAGAAAGGAGCTCGACTGCAGAGAACTTGTCTTCAGGTTACCCTTTTCTTTATAATAGAGTGAAAGCGAAAATGTGCTTTGTAATATGTAATCTATAAGATTACTATCTTGATTGCAACGAAATCTTTCAACCACAAGGAAGTTTATGGCTAAGGGTAAAGATAAGAGAGGAAAGGTTACTTTGGAATGTACCGGCTGTGTTCAAAATCGTGTGAATAATACAGATCTACCTAGTCTACCTAGGAGGAATTTGCCTTTACGCAACATTTGGTTGCAAATTTGGTTGCAAATTCTGAAGAAAAAAACACGCATTTGCCTGAAGAAAGGCTTGCGCAAGACATACCATGTCTTCGCGGTCATTGTATACGCAATTGCGGGAACATGTCTTTTTTTCTTCATGGTGGGCGCCTTAATTGATCTCATCGACATAGTCGTCGGAATGCTTCATTCCGGGTACTTGCTCTTTCTTTTTTTCCACTGGGGGCGAGTCAAGCCCCTGGTCCTAGCTGTGATACAGCAACGGAGGTTGGATTTGAAGAAAACCCGTCCTTTGATAGCTTTTTTAAACAAAAAGCTAGGTTGGTTGGTTTTCATCTTTTGTCGAGGAGGAACTCAAGAGGTGCCCATTTTCACGATAGGGGCAATAGAGATGTTTCTATTTAACTTAGTGAGCGACTTAGCTTACTTTTTCAATGGAGGGCTCTCTTTAGCCTCAATACCCTTACCACAAGGGGGGATTGCCCCAGTGATGCGAGCCTTTCGCATTCAACTTACAACGTTGGGATTGCGACTACCGGAAATAGTAGTTTTAAACTATATCCTGGGTATAATGGCAGAAGACTGGAAGATGGGATATATCAAACGCAAGCACTTTGTGTTGAAATATATACCGATCTTTCTTATTATTATAATAATAAAGGCCAACCAATCCACCCTGTTTTTTAAACGGACAGTCTTGTGAATTTCAATTTCAAAGAATTGGATTGGCAAGTCTTTACTTGATTGTTCAAGGTACGCGATCCAATAAAAAATCGAGTAAGTTAGAGCCTTTAACATCTATTAACAAGAGAAAGCGACCTTCGGAGAAATTAAGCAAGGCAAAGAGAATTTCATGCTCTTTGTCTTGCGTATCTGGATAGAATTATCCATATATAATTTCTAATTCAAACGTCCTCCATATCTTTCGAGTAGTGAAAATCCTCATTCTTTTTATTAAGAATCTTTGTTGTTGAATTGGATTCTAGAAGATTTCTCGGGAATTTGAAAGAAACTCTTTCTTTATTAATATGAAATGAATTTCTTAAATGAAAATGAGAAGACAAGAACAAGACAAGAGAAGAATAATATAATAAAAGAAAAAGAATAATAATGAGAATCAAAATGAAAGTAGATTAGTATACATATATCTCATGTAGAAATATGAATAAGTCCTTTTATTTAGTTCTACATTCCTTGCACTTATTATACATACCCACTTAATTATCCTTAGTATAATTCTATATGAAATACGCATTAAAATTCTTCTAAGATTAAGATACCTTTCTAACATAACAATATAACAATAACAGGGACAAATATTAGGTAAAATAGGTAAAAATAGGAAATCGAGTCAGCCCATTCTATGACAACTCTCAATAACTTACCCTCCATTTTAGTGCCTTTAGTAGGCCTAGTATTTCCGGCATTTGCAATGGCTTCTTTATTTCTTCATGTTCAAAAAAACAAGATTTTGTAGATCCGATGGAGCAAAATCTTTTCTCTTTTTTTTTTTTTTCAATTCAAGACTTAGATAACATAGATATTCGATTTAGTAGAATATGATATAACATGTGGCTTTCCTCGAAGAGAAATGGCAGAAGTCTTGTGCATGTGCAAAGATGCTATATCGTGAAATGAATTCTAGTTTTTTTTAATTGACAAAGTCACAAGTAAAATGAAATTGATTTAGGTTATTCTTCCAAGAAAAAAGTGAAACCGGGTCTAGTATGAGTTGTCGATCTGAAAATCTATGGCTAGAACTTATAGCGGGGTCTCGAAAAACAAGTAATTTTCTCTGGGCTCTTATCCTTTTTTTAGGTTCATTCGCATTCTTATTGGTTGGAACTTCCAGTTATCTTGGCCGAAATTGGATATCTTTATTTCCGTCTCAGCAAATTCTTTTTTTCCCCCAAGGGGTTGTGATGTCTTTCTATGGAATCGCGGGTCTCTTTATAAGCTCTTATTTGTGGTGCACAATTTCATGGAATGTAGGTAGTGGTTATGATCGATTCGATAGAAAAGAAGGAATAGTGTGTATCTTTCGTTGGGGATTCCCCGGAAGAAATCGTCGTATCTTCCTACGATTCCTTATGAAAGATATTCAGTCCATCAGAATAGAAGCTAGAGAGGGTTTTTATGCTCGTCGTATCCTTTATATGGAAATCAGAGGTCAGGGGGCCATTCCCTTAACCCGTACTGCCGAGAATTGGACTCCACGCGAAATTGAGCAAAAGGCTGCTGAATTAGCCTATTTCTTGCGTGTCCCGATGGAAGTATTTTGAAATAAATGAACCGAAGAAATAGAAGAAATGCTTTCGGCAGCAGGGAAGAAAGGTATGGATGCTCTTTAGAAATCTTTTTTCTAGAGCATAACCTAATTGAAGTTTCTTCAAAATAAGCATTCATTAACAAATTACAGATGCAAAAATGAAAAAAAAAGAACCACTTACAGATGCAAAAATGAAAAAAAAAAGAACCACTCCCTTTCTATATCTTGCATCTATAGTCTTTTTACCCTGGTGGATCTCTCTCTTATTTAAGAAAAGTCTAGAATCTTGGGTTACTAATTGGTTGAATATCAGTCAATCCGAACCTTTTTTGAATGATATTCAAGACAAAAGTCTTATAGACAAATTCATAGAATTAGAGGAACTCCTTCTCTTGGACGAAATGATAAAGGAATGCCCGAAACTAGATCTACAAAAGTTTCGTATAGGAATCCACAAAGAAACGATCCAATTGATGAATATGTACAATGATGATCGTATCCATACGATTTTGCACTTCTCGACAAATATCATCTCTTTCGTTATTCTAAGTGTTTGTTCTATTCTGGGTAATGAAGAACTTGTTATTCTTAACTCTTGGATTAAAGAATTCTTCTATAATTTAAGCGACACAATGAAAGCCTTTTGTCTTCTTGCATTAACTGATTTTTTGTTCGGATTCCATACGATCAGTGCTTGGGAATTACTAATTGGCTCCGTTGTTCATAACGATCCAATGAGATCTCTTCTTCTTTCCCTTGTCCCATCCGTTTTACATACCATTTATTACGTTTGGACCTTCAATTATTTAAACTGTGTATCCCCGTCACTTGTAGTGCTTTATGATTCACTACACTAGTTGACCTCGACTGAAAAAAGATCTGATCCGACGATAGAATTCCCATCTTGATTGCTTTGTACACAAAGCCGTATTTACCCCTTCTACCCCTCTGGAGGTCCTATATTCCAGTAAACTACTTTGGTAAATAGCAGAATCGTAGGTAGGAAACTATACTAGTAACCCACCTCTTTTTATTGTAGAAATTTTGAGATCAATGATTGGACCAGGACCATGCAAACTAGAAAGACCCTCTCTTGGATAAAGGAAGAGATTACTCGATCCATTTCCCTATCGCTAATGCTATCTATAATAACTCATGCATCCGTTTCAAATGCATATCCCATTTTTGCGCAGCAAGGTTATGAAAATCCGCGAGAAGCGACTGGGCGTATTGTATGTGCGAATTGCCATTTAGCCAATAAGCCTGTGGATATTGAGGTTCCACAAACGGTACTTCCTGATACTGTATTTGAAGCAGTTGTTCGAATTCCTTATGATATGCAAATGAAACAAGTTCTTGCTAATGGTAAAAAAGGGGCTTTAAATGTAGGAGCTGTTCTTATTTTACCCGAGGGGTTTGAATTAGCCCCTCCTGATCGTATTTCGCCCGAGATGAAAGAAAAGATAGGCAATCTTCCTTTTCAGAGCTATCGCCCCACTCAAAAAAATATTCTTGTGATAGGTCCTGTTCCTGGTCAAAAATATAGTGAAATCGCCTTTCCTATTCTTTCCCCGAACCCCGATACTAATAAGGATGTTCATTTCTTAAAATATCCCATATATGTAGGCGGGAACAGGGGAAGGGGTCAGATTTATCCTGACGGGAGCAAGAGTAACAATACAGTTTCTAATGCTACAGCAGCGGGTATAGTAAGCAAAATCATACGAAAAGAGAGGGGGGGCTACGAAATAACCATAGCGGATGCATCGAACGGACGTCAAGTGGTTGATATTATCCCTCCAGGACCGGAACTTCTTGTTTCGGAGGGCGAGTCTATCAAAGTGGATCAACCATTAACAAGTAATCCTAATGTGGGTGGATTTGGTCAGGGGGATGCAGAAATAGTACTTCAAGATCCATTACGTGTCCAAGGCCTTTTGTTCTTCTTGACATCTGTTCTTTTGGCACAAATCTTTTTGGTTCTTAAAAAGAAACAGTTTGAGAAAGTTCAATTATCCGAAATGAATTTCTAGATTCGCAGATTTGTCAACAAGAAATTCCGCTCGTAAAAAGAATCCAATTCTTATTCTCTCGTATGATTTGATTCAAAAAATGATGTAACGTCTTTCTCTTTTGCTTGTTTAGATTCTTTTTCTACCAGATGTAGGGGATTGGTTGGACTCCATTCCTAGTCATAGTCTGTATATTGTGAAGAAGGCTTTTTGACTGACTTCCTATTTCTTTTTCAATCCACCAAATTAGAGCAGTGTGACTATGTCAGTATTGTCATATTTCAATGTCCTAGAATGCGACAAAAGTGAGTTTTCTATTCTATATATATTCTATCTAATAATACAATGAAATTCGACTAAACAAAAAAGAGAAGATCACTATTAACTAAGTGGAGAATAGAAAGCAAAGGAGGAGGGATTGGGTTATTGGTCTTTCTAGTTTTCGGCACAAGAAAAGGCCTCTTCCGCAGCCCTTTCTTGTGTCGAAAGAATAAGAGTTCTTGATCCCCTTCGTCAAAGATTCTATTCTTTGTTTTGATCTTTTCTAGGTTTATCAGAACCTCTTTTTTGTTTGTCCACTACTTCTTAGATTCTATATATCTACGAAAGAAATCTAAAACAAAAAAGAGAGAGATCCATTTATTGAGCAACAACTAGAACTTCTAAAAAAATGGAAAACTCAATGAGATACTAAAAAAAAGAGAAAGAAGGGTCTATTCGTATAGAAAGCAAAAAGATTTTTATGATATCTGACGACAGAAATATGGAAAAACGAGTCTAAAGCAGAAAGATTCCATTGTGTCATCAAGCCTTAAATGGAGTGATTTCCTCTTTTTTTTAGAAGAAAGTCTC